GTCGTTGTAGCTTATTTTTATAAAGCGCGGCACTGAAGATGCTGAGATGAGGAACAGCAAAACCTCCACAGACAACAGTTTTGGTCCTGAGCTAACCGTTCTTTTTTATTAAGATTATACATGCAAGCCTCAGCACACCAGTGAAAATGCCCACAACCCCTTAAAAGACATATTGGAGCCGGCATCAGGCACTACAATTTAAGCCCATAACGCCTTGCTACGCCACACCCCCACGGGTAAATCAGCAGTAATAAACATTGGGCTATAAGTGAAAACTTGACCCAACTATAATATATTAGGGCTGGTCAATTTCGTGCCAGCCACCGCGGTTATACGAAAGGCCCAAAATAACGGCTAACGGCGTAAAATGTGACTAGAGATTTCATAACATTAAAAATATCATAAACCTATAACCTAGTTGTAAAACACTCAGATATTAAAGGAAAACCAACATATGTATTTTTAATATTATATTCTTGACCACACGAAAGCTTAGAAACAAACTAGGATTAGATACCCTACTATGCTAAGCCCTTAACATTGATAGCATCATATACAACCTTTCCGCCAGAGAACTACAAGTGAAAAACTTAAAACTCAAAGGACTTGACGGTGTCCCATATCGACCTAGAGGAGCCTGTCCTATAATCGATACTCCCCGCTCCACCCAACCCCAACTAGCATACCTCAGCCTATATACCGCCGTCGATCAGCCTACCCTATGAAAGTCCAATAGTAGACACAATAGCCCTATCGCTAGTACGTCAGGTCAAGGTGTAGCAAATGTTGTGGAAGAGATTGGCTACATTTTTTATTATAAAAAATACGAAAAATACTATGAAACAGTATATGAAGGTGAATTTAGTAGTAAAATAAACAAGAGTGCTTATTTTAACAACGCTCTGGGACGCGTACACACCGCCCGTCACCCTCCTCAACTAACCTAAACTTTACCCTTTATAAATCAACAAAAGTTAAAATAGAGGAGGTAAGTCGTAACATGGTAAGCGTACCGGAAGGTGTGCTTGGATTAACAAAAAGTAGCTTACAAAAGCACCCGGCTTACAACCAGGAGATACCGTATTAACTTCGGTCTTTTTGAGCCCAAAAACTCAACCGACCTAACACCCAAACCCCCACTAACGCCTTAACCAAAACATTTACCTCGGCCAGTAAATGAGATTAAACACCAACAACCGGCCCCTTAAGTACCGCAAGGGAACAATGAAAGAATAATGAAAAACTTTTAGCACAACACAGCAAAGATATACCCCTGTACCTCCTGCATCATGGTTTAGCAAAACCTTTCAGACAAAGAGAACCTCTAGCCTGCTTCCCCGAAACCAAACGAGCTATTTTCAAGCAGCTATCAACCAGAGCGCACCCGTCCCTGTAGCAAAAGGGTGGGAAGACTTGAAAATAGAGGCAAAAAGCCAACCGAGCTTGGTGATAGCTGGCTACTCAACAAAAGAATTTAAGTTCAACTTTAGGCATTTATGAGCCAACCATTTAAAACTCACTTCCCACAAACCTAAAGAAAATCAATGGGGGTACAGCCCCATTGAACCGGGATACAGCCCGAATTGAGAGGAACCCCCCCCCTTTTTCTACCTGTAGACTTCAAAGCAGCCACCAAAGAATCGCGTTATAGCACACCTACTAAACAATTCTAACAACTTAACAACCCTCCTAATTTACAACGAGTTATTCTATACTACTATAGAAGTACCAATGCTAAAATTAGTAATAAGAAACACTTATTTCTCTTCTGCACCCCCTTAAATCAGACTAGAAAAACTACTGACAATTAACAAACCAACACAAACACACACTTACCTAGCCATAATGTTACTAAAAACTTGTTACCCCAACACAGGTGTGCAAAAAAGAAAGACAAAAACCTGTAAAAGGAACTCGGCAAAACTTAACCCCAACTGTTTACCAAAAACATAGCCTTTAGCCCCCCAAGTATTAAAGGTCTCGCCTGCCCAGTGACTCTTTAAACGGCCGCGGTATCCTAACCGTGCAAAGGTAGCATAATCACTTGTCCCTTAAATAGGGACTGGAATGAATGGCTAAATGAGGGTTAAACTGTCTCTTGCGGACTGGTCAATGAAGTTGATTTTCCAGTACAAAAGCTGGAATAAACACATAAGACGAGAAGACCCTGTGGAGCTTTAAAACCAAGTTCATTTAAGCTAATGCTCCTTAGGTTTTTAGTTGGGGCAACTTTGGAGTATAAAAAACCCTCCAAAACATGTTAAACCTCTAATATTAAGAACAACAAATCAAAAACCACAAAAGACCCAGCAACAACCCTAAATGTTGTCTGACCAATGAACCAAGTTACCCCAGGGATAACAGCGCCATCCCCTTCTAGAGTCCTTATCGACAAGGGGGTTTACGACCTCGATGTTGGATCAGGACACCCCAATGGTGCAGCCGCCATTAAAGGTTCGTTTGTTCAACGATTAAAGTCCTACGTGATCTGAGTTCAGACCGGAGAAATCCAGGTCGGTTTCTATCTATGTAGCACTATCTTCAGTACGAAAGGACCAAGATAGTAGGACCAATACCAAAAGGACGTCCCAACCAAAACTACTGAAAAACTCTAAAGTAGCAAACATGCCTACCCCCTTAAACCAAAATCAGGTTTATTAAGGTGGCAGAGTCAAGTAATGCAAAAGATCTAAAATCTTTCTACAGGGAAGCAAATTCCCTTCTTAATAATGCATAAACTTATATGCTATGTTATTAACCCTGCTATATACATTATCCCCATCCTCATTGCTGTAGCTTTTTTAACCTTACTAGAACGAAAAATTTTAGGCTATATACAACTACGAAAAGGCCCAAACATAGTAGGACCATTCGGAATCCTACAACCCATTGCTGACGGAGTTAAACTGTTTATTAAAGAGCCAATCCGCCCAACACATGCATCCCCCATACTATTTATTTTAGCCCCAACCCTAGCTCTTCTACTAGCCCTTATAATATGAACCCCTATACCTCTACCACACCCCCTAGCAGACATGAATCTAGGCCTCCTTCTCCTACTAGCCCTATCAAGTATAATAGTATACACAATTTTATGATCAGGATGAGCATCCAACTCAAAATATGCCCTAATAGGAGCTCTACGAGCCATTGCACAAACAATTTCATATGAGGTAACCCTTGGCATTATTTTACTTTCAATTATTATATTAACCGGTGCCTTCACAATGCACACCCTCATTATTACACAAGAACACACCTGGTTAATTTTACCAACATGACCCCTCGCAATAATATGATTTGTCTCTACCCTAGCAGAAACAAATCGTGCACCATTTGATTTAACCGAAGGTGAATCCGAACTCGTCTCAGGTTTTAATGTCGAATACGCAGCCGGACCATTCGCACTATTCTTCCTAGCTGAATACATAAACATTTTAATAATAAACACACTCTCATGCATCCTATTTTTTAGTCCAACCATAACTACACAAACAGAACTATTTACAATTGATTTAATAACAAAAACAGTATTATTAACCATAGTATTTTTATGAACTCGAGCCTCATATCCACGATTCCGCTACGACCAACTAATACAACTACTATGAAAACAATTTTTACCTGCAACACTAGCATTATATCTATGATATATTTCACTTCCGATCTCTCTATCAGGACTCCCTCCACTAAATTTTCACCAGGATGTGTGCCCGAGAATCTAAGGGTTACTTTGATAGAGTAAACTACAGGGACTCATACTCCCTCACCTCCTTTAGAAGAATGGGATTCGAACCCACACCTGAGACTCCAAAACCCTCTGCACTACCACTATACTATCTTCTAGTAAAGTCAGCTAATTAAGCTCTTGGGCCCATACCCCAAATATGTTGGTCAAACCCCTCCTTTACTAATGAACCCCTATATTCTATCCCTTTTGATCTCTAATCTAGCCCTTGGGGCAATCATCACTGCTGCCAGTTACCACTGATTTCTAGCCTGAGTTGGATTAGAACTTAACACCCTAGCCATTATCCCAATTTTAGCCAAGCGACACCACCCACGAGCCACTGAAGCCGCAACAAAATACTTTATTATTCAAGCAACAGCCTCATCCATTATTTTACTTTCAAGCACCATCAATGCCTGACATACCGGAACATGAGACATCACCCAACTCACTACATCCCCAACACCTATTATACTAACTATTGCCCTTGCAATAAAACTTGGTCTAGTCCCTTTACACTTCTGACTCCCAGAAGTCATACAAGGCACCGACATAGTAACCGCCTTAATTATTGCAACATGACAAAAACTACCACCAATCTCATTACTATGTATAACTATCAATCAACTCCCAACTATACTCCTATTGATATTAGCTATCCTTTCTACCTTAATTGGGGGGTGATCCGGACTAAATCAAACCCAATTACGCAAAATTATAGCCTTCTCATCTATCGGTCACTTGGGTTGAATAGCTGCTATCGCAGCTATCTCCCAAAAACTCCTTATTTTTACCCTAATAATCTACTTACTAATAACCACCTCCATATTCCTAATTCTCACTAATTTAACAGCAAAAACTACTAAAGACCTAGGAACAATATGAACAACCTCCCCAACACTCTCTACAACTGCACTTATTACCCTTATAGCATTAGGCGGACTTCCCCCATTAACTGGCTTCCTACCCAAATGACTAATTTTACAAGAACTAACAACTAATCACCTCATCCCACTAGCTACCACACTTGCCCTCGCTTCACTTCTAAGTCTCATATTTTATATACGCCTAACCTATATCACAACACTAACCACCTCTCCAAGCACGACTACCAACACAATAAAATGACGATTTAAACCCACAAAACCTATTTACCCAACCCCAATAATCATTATTATACTTTTCTTAATCCCCATTTTACCATTAATCTATACCTAGAAGCTTAGGTTACTTACTCAAACCAGAAGCCTTCAAAGCCTCAAACAGGGTCTCAAACCCCCTAGCTTCTGCCTAAGACCTGTATAATTTTAATATACATCTCCTGAATGCAAATCAAACACTTTAATTAAGCTAAGGCCTAACTAGATAGGCAGGCCTCGATCCTGCGAAACTTTAGTTAACAGCTAAAAACCCAACCCAGCGGGCTTCCATCCGTCTGCTTCCCCCGTTAGAAAAAAAACGGGGGAAGCCCCGGCACCTTTAATAGTGCTTCTCCAAACTTGCATTTTGGCGTAAAACACCACGGAACTCTATCTGATAGGAGGGGGAGTCAAACCCCCATTTGGGGGTTTACAGCCCCCCATCTAATCATTCAACCATCCTACCTGTGTCATTAATTCGTTGATTTTTTTCAACAAACCATAAAGATATCGGCACTTTATATCTTCTATTTGGTGCCTGAGCCGGCATAGTCGGCACAGCTCTCAGCCTTCTCATTCGAACAGAGTTAAGTCAACCAGGCACCCTTCTTGGAGACGACCAAGTCTACAATGTTATTGTCACAGCCCATGCCTTTGTTATAATTTTTTTTCTAGTTATACCTGTAATAATCGGCGGGTTTGGAAATTGATTAGTTCCATTAATAATTGGCGCCCCTGATATAGCATTCCCTCGAATAAATAATATAAGCTTCTGATTACTCCCTCCTTCCCTACTTCTGCTTTTATCGTCTTCAGGTATTGAAGCTGGTGCTGGCACTGGCTGAACTGTATATCCTCCATTAGCTGGAAACTTAGCTCACGCAGGAGCATCTGTAGACTTAACAATCTTTTCACTTCATTTGGCCGGAGTCTCCTCAATTTTAGGCGCAATCAACTTTATCACCACCTGCATTAACATAAAACCTCCAAATATAACCCAATATCAAACTCCTTTGTTCGTCTGATCAGTCCTAATCACAGCTGTTCTTCTTCTCCTTTCTCTCCCTGTGTTAGCTGCAGGAATTACAATATTACTCACTGACCGGAACTTAAACACTTCATTTTTTGACCCGGCAGGAGGGGGAGACCCAATTCTCTACCAACACTTATTCTGATTCTTTGGCCATCCAGAAGTATATATTCTTATTCTCCCTGGCTTTGGCATAATCTCCCACATCGTTACCTACTATGCAGGAAAAAAAGAACCCTTTGGTTATATAGGAATGGTGTGAGCCATAATATCTATTGGCTTCCTGGGCTTCATTGTATGAGCCCACCACATATTTACAGTTGGTATGGACGTTGATACCCGGGCCTATTTTACCTCAGCCACAATAATTATTGCCATCCCCACTGGAGTAAAAGTTTTTAGCTGGCTTGCAACCCTCCACGGAGGAACAATCAAATGAGATGCCGCAATACTCTGGGCTCTGGGTTTTATTTTTCTGTTTACAGTTGGCGGTCTTACTGGTATTATCTTAGCTAATTCCTCATTAGACATTGTTCTCCATGATACCTACTATGTAGTTGCCCACTTTCACTACGTCCTATCAATAGGAGCTGTATTTGCAATCATGGCTGGATTCGTCCATTGATTCCCACTTTTTACAGGTTATACTCTACACACCTCATGAACCAAGGTTCAATTTGGCGTAATATTTACAGGAGTTAACATAACATTCTTTCCACAACACTTCCTTGGATTAGCAGGCATGCCTCGACGCTACTCCGACTATCCAGACGCATATACCCTTTGAAATACTATTTCCTCAATTGGCTCTTTAATCTCATTAACAGCCGTAGTAATTTTAATATTTATCATTTGAGAGGCATTATCAGCTAAACGCGAAGTGTTAGCCCTAGAATTGACAGATACAAATTTAGAGTGACTTCATGGTTGCCCACCCCCATATCACACCTATGAAGAACCTACCTACGTACAAACCTCAAGGGAGGGGGGACTCGAACCACCTCTAACTAGTTTCAAGCCAGTCACACAACCTCCTATGTTTCTCCCCTTATAAGGTTCTAGTAAACAAATTACATAGCTCTGTCAGCGCTAAATTATAGGCTACTAAAACCTGTGAACCTTAATGGCACACCCAGCACAACTAGGTTTCCAAAATGCAGCCTCCCCTATTATAGAAGAGCTTCTTCACTTCCATGATCACGCACTAATAATTGTTTTCCTAATTAGTGCCTTAGTACTTTACATCATTAGTCTTATATTATCAACAAAACTCACACACACCAATACCATAGACGCTCAAGAAGTAGAAATAGTATGAACTATCCTTCCCGCAATTATCTTAATCCTAATTGCACTCCCCTCTCTCCAAATTCTCTACCTAATAGACGAAATTAATAACCCACATTTAACTATTAAAGCCATCGGCCATCAATGATACTGAAGCTACGAATATACAGACTATGAAAACTTACTATTTGACTCATACATAATCCCAACATCTGACCTTTATCCTGGAGGCTTCCGCCTATTAGAAGTAGACCATCGAGTAGTAGTCCCAATAGAATCCCCTATCCGAGTCCTAATCTCAGCAGAAGACGTTCTACACTCATGGGCAATCCCTGCACTTGGAATTAAAACAGATGCCGTCCCAGGGCGTTTAAACCAAACAACTATAATTACATCTCATCCCGGCCTATTTTATGGTCAGTGCTCAGAAATTTGTGGGTCAAATCATAGCTTTATACCTATCGTAATTGAATCTACACCCCTAAAACACTTCGAATCCTGATCTAAGATAATAATCACATCACTAAGAAGCTAACACACAGCACTAGCCTTTTAAGCTAGAGAGGGAAACTCACTTCCCTTAGTGATATGCCCCAACTTAACCCCAACCCCTGATTCTTAATCTTCTTACTAGCCTGACTTACCCTTATTATACTATTTACAAAAACCCTGAACAATACCCCACACCTTTCAACCCCACATTATAATAAACAACTTAACAAACACTTCTGAACCTGACCATGACTCTAAGCTTCTTTGATCAATTCTGTATCCCAAGCCTCCTAGGAGTACCTTTAATTATACTAGCTTTATTTTTCCCACTAATAATCTGATTCACAACTAACCGCCTCATCCAAAATCGATACTCAACTATTCAATCCTCACTTCTTACTTATATTACAAAACAAATAATATTACCAATTAATATTTCAGGCCACAAATGAGCAAGTACCTTCATCACACTAATACTAATACTCATACTACTTAACACCCTGGGCCTTCTACCATATACTTTTACCCCCACCACCCAACTCTCAATAAATATAGCTCTTGCCATGCCAGCTTGATTAATAACAGTTTTAACTGGGCTACGAAATCAACCCACAACCTCATTAGGCCACCTCCTACCAGAGGGCACACCCATCTTATTAATTCCTATGTTAGTTTTAATCGAAACAGCTAGCTTACTCATCCGCCCAATTGCTTTAGGCGTACGACTAACAGCCAACCTAACAGCCGGACACCTATTAATTCAACTTACCTCAACAGCAGTACTTGCTCTAATAAATACCATAACCACTACCGCAATAATTACCCTATTGATACTCATTTTATTATCCTGTCTGGAAGTGGCCGTTGCCCTAATCCAAGCATACGTTTTTGTTTTACTTTTAACACTTTACCTACAAGAAAATACCTAATGACCCATCAAACACACCCATTTCATATGGTAGACCCCAGCCCATGACCCTTAACAGGGGCCATCGCAGCATTACTAATAACCTCCGGCCTAGCAGCCTGATTTCACTTCAACAATATAAACCTAATATATTTAGGCCTACTTATTCTGCTACTCACAATACAACAATGATGACGAGATGTAATCCGTGAAGGAACTTATCAAGGACACCACACAGCACCTGTACAAAAAGGCCTACGATATGGTATAATCTTATTTATTACCTCAGAAGTCCTATTCTTTGCTGGCTTCTTCTGAGCTTTCTACCACTCAAGCCTAGCCCCAACTCCAGAACTAGGAAATCAATGACCACCAACCGGAATTCAACCACTAAACGCCTTTGAAGTTCCACTTTTAAATACTGCCGTCCTGCTTGCCTCCGGAGTAACAGTTACATGAGCACACCACGCCTTAATAGAAGGCAAACGAAAAGATGCCATTCAAGCACTAGCATTAACAGTTGTACTTGGTCTATACTTTACAACCCTTCAAGCTAATGAATATTATGAAACCTCTTTCGCAATCTCAGATAGCGTCTATGGCGCCACATTCTTTGTAGCCACCGGGTTCCACGGCCTCCACGTAATCATTGGATCAATCTTTCTCCTCACTTGCCTCATTCGACACACACTCTACCACTTCACAACAAATCACCACTTCGGATTTGAAGCAGCTGCCTGATACTGACACTTTGTAGATGTCGTATGACTTTTCTTGTATGTATCAATCTACTGATGAGGCTCATACTTTTTTAATATAACAATTATAGATGACTTCCAATCATCCAACCTCAGCACAAACCTGAGAAAAAGTAATGAATCTTTTAATTATGTTAACTACTACTATGTTTATTTCAATCCTTCTTATAATTATTAGTTTTTGACTTCCACAAACACTACCAGATGCAGAAAAACTTTCCCCCTACGAATGTGGATTCGACCCCCTTGGTTCCGCACGACTCCCCTTCTCCATCCGATTCTTTCTTGTAGCCATTTTATTTCTTCTTTTCGACCTAGAAATTGCCCTCTTACTACCAACCCCATGAGCAACTAACTCTTCACAACCTATGTTAACTATTTTATGAACATCAACAATTATTGCTCTTTTAACCACCGGCCTCATCTATGAATGACTACAAGGCGGCCTAGATTGGGCTGAATAAGGGGTTAGTCTAATTAAGACCACTAATTTCGACTTAGTTAATTCTGACCATATCAGAACCCCTAATATGTCAACAATCCTCTTCTTATTAAATACTTCATTCTTATTAGGCCTGTTAGGCCTATCCCTTCACCGAACCCACCTTATATCTATTCTAATTTGTATTGAAGGAATAATGCTGATTATTTATTTAGTAATAGCAGTGCTTATTTCTTCCACAAACTCCCCAACTATTGCTATCCTACCCCTCTTACTCCTAGCATTATCCGCCTGCGAAGCCAGCTCAGGCCTTGCCCTCCTAGTTGCCACCTCCCGAACACACGGAACGGACCACATAAAAACCCTAAACCTGCTAAAATGTTAAAAATCATTATCCCAACAGCCTTTATAATTCCCTCAGCCCTTCTACTTAACCCAAAAGTCCTATTCCCAACCCTAGTTGGATATTCTATATTATTAGCCCTTTGCAGTCTTACACTATTCAATCATCCCTTAACCCTAAAAATTATTAACACAACTTTCCAATTTACCATCGACCCAATTTCTGCGCCCCTTGTCATCCTCTCTTGTTGATTACTTCCACTAATAGTTTTAGCCAGTCAAAACCACCTAAAAACTGAGCCACTAAATCGAAAACGCATATTTTTAATCATATTAATAATATTACAAACAACCCTTATTATAACCTTCGCCGCTTCAGAACTTATTATATTTTATATTTTATTTGAAACTACTTTAATTCCAACCTTAATTATTATTACACGTTGAGGTAATCAAGCCGAACGATTAAACGCAGGCCTATATTTCATATTTTATACCCTAACAAGCTCTTTACCCTTATTAATTGCATTATTATACCTAAACAATAAATATTTACACACTTCAATAGAACTCTTTTTCCTTAAACAACCAGAACTACCCCCAACAAATTCAAGTCCCCTATTTTGACTTGCTTGTCTTCTAGCATTTATAGTTAAGCTACCCTTATATGGCTTACATCTTTGACTTCCAAAAGCCCACGTAGAAGCCCCCATTGCCGGGTCAATAGTTCTAGCCGCAATCTTATTAAAACTAGGAGGATATGGCTTAATCCGCATTTCCTCTGTACTAAACCCACACCCATCAACACTTATATTTCCTATCATAATCTTAGCCCTTTGGGGTATCTTAATAACTAGCTCAATCTGCCTACGACAAACAGATTTAAAAGCCCTCATCGCCTACTCCTCTGTGGGTCACATAGGCCTAGTAACCGCTGCAATTATTTTACAAACACCATGAGCCTTAACTGGAGCTGTTACTTTAATAGTAGCACACGGCCTAACATCCTCAGCCCTCTTTACCTTAGCAAACACCAATTATGAGCGTACACACACCCGTACCTTACTACTGGTTCGAGGCTTACAACTCGCCCTTCCATTAATATCGACCTGATGACTACTTATTAACCTTACCAATATAGCAATACCCCCCTCAATTAATCTAATCGGTGAACTTCTAATTATCACTGCCCTATTCAACTGATCCTCACCTACTATTATTATTACCGGAGTTGGAACCCTGATTACCGCCACTTACTCCCTATTTATGTTTTTAATAACCCAACGAGGGGCCATTTCAACTCAATACCATCTCCTCCCCCCCACCCACACCCGAGAACACCTTACTCTTATTCTACATCTACTTCCCCTAGGACTTCTTATACTAAAGCCAACATTAATCTCAGGATTGTTTACTTGTAAATATAGTTTACCCAAAACACTAGACTGTGACTCTAGAAATAGAAGCTATTATCTTCTTATTTACCAAGAGGTGTAAATAAACCATTAGAACTGCTAACTCAAATAGCTAAGGATAATACCCTTAGGCCTCTTACTTCTATAGGAAAATAGTAATCCATTGGTTTTAGGTACCAACAACCTTGGTGCAACTCCAAGTAAAAGTAACCGTGCAAGATCTCCTTCTACATTCAACCATATTAACCGTCCTGTTTATCCTTATACACCCCGTTCTCACAGCTATAAATCCAATTCCACTTGTAATAGGATGAAACATGCTTTACGCAAAAGCCGCCGTACAACTAGCATTCAATGTTAGTCTAATTCCTTTAGCTATCTTCATAAATTATGGCATAGAAGCCTCAACAACCAATCTTATCTGAACAAATGTTGCCGGCATAGACATTGACATTAGCCTCGTTCTAGATATATACTCCCTTACATTTATCCCAATTAGCCTGTTTGTCACATGATCAATTCTTGAGTTTGCTAACTGATACATATCATCAGACCCCCACATAAACCGATTCTTTAAATACCTTTTAGTTTTTCTATTGGCCATACTAATACTAATTACAGCCAACAACATATTTCAACTGTTTGTTGGATGGGAAAGTGTAGGAATTATATCCTTCATATTAATTGGCTGGTGGTTTGCTCGCCCTGACGCTAATACCGCAGCCCTTCAAGCTATTATCTTTAACCGTGTAGGGGATATCGGACTCATATTAGCACTTGCTTGACTTGCAACATACTTGGCAACCTGAAATATCCAAGAAATAACTATTCAAATAAAAAATCCACCCCTTCTACCTCTCCTTGGCCTAATTCTCGCCTCCGCTGGCAAATCTGCCCAATTCGGACTACATCCATGACTCCCAGCAGCCATAGAAGGTCCAACACCAGTTTCAGCTCTATTACACTCTAGCACTATGGTTGTAGCCGGCGTATTCTTATTAATCCGTCTTCACCCCCTCCTAAAAAATAATGAAATAGCCCTAACCACTTGCCTTTGTCTAGGGGCCATCACCACACTATTTACAGCCCTCTGTGCCCTAACACAAAATGACATTAAAAAAATTATTGCTTTTTCTACCTCCAGCCAACTTGGCCTAATAATGGTAACAATCGGCCTAAATCAACCCCAACTAGCCTTTCTCCACATCTCTACACATGCCTTTTTTAAGGCCATACTATTTTTATGCTCAGGTGCAATTATCCACAACTTAAATAATGAACAAGACATTCGAAAAATAGGAGGAATACAAAAAATGTTACCAACTACAGCTACCTGTTTAACCATTGGAAACCTCGCCCTCACAGGAACCCCATTTCTATCGGGCTTTTATTCAAAAGACACAATTATTGAAACAATAAACAACTCCCACCTAAACGCCTGAGCCCTTCTACTCACAATCTTTGCAACAATATTAACTGCTACTTATACTATACGAATAACCTTCTTTGTTCAGCTAAACACACCACGAACAACAACATCAATCATAAATGAAACCCCTCCAACCCTCACCAACCCCCTTATTCGTCTCGCCATCGGAAGCCTTCTAACAGGCTTAATCCTAATAGCCACCATCCTACCAACAAAACCAACTCCTACTACCATACCAACTACCATAAAACTATCTGCCATAATTGTTGCCATTCTTGGAGCACTTTTCGCCCTACAAATTGCAAAAAAAACAACCTGACTTAACACCACAAAACGGTCAAAACACCACGACTTCTCTAGTCAACTAGGTTTCTTTAATCCCACCCTCCACCGCCTGGTTCCACTTACCTCACTATTTACAGGACAAACCTTAGCCCTCCACATTAACGACTTACTATGATTAGAAAAAACTGGACCTAAAGGATTAGTCTCCTTAAGCCTTCCTACTATTAAAGCCAACACCTTAGCACAAAAAGGCCTAATAAAACTTTATCTTTCAATTTTTATTATTTCTTCAGCATGCTTTATTACACTACTATGAACCTAACCGCACGAAGACTCCCCCGCATTAATCCACGGGTTAACTCTAACACAACAAACAGTGTTAACAATAAAGCCCAACCACAAATTAACAAACCCCATCCACCTATATTGTATAATAATGACACACCACTTAAATCCACACGAACAACGGATATTCCCTCTGAATCTGCCCCATTAACCCCAAAACTAACAAATTCAACTTCACCAAACACTAACACCAATAATAAGACCAACACAATATACCCACCAAAATAAGCCCCAACAACCCCTCACGACTCGGGAAACGGATCCGCTGCTAAAGCAACAGAATAAGCAAAAACAACTAATATTCCACCTAAATAAATTAATAATAAGACAAGAGACACAAAAGAGGCTCCTAATAAAACTAAAAACCCACAACCTAAACTAGCAGCAACAACTAAACTTCCCGCCCCAAAATAGGGAGACGGATTAGATGCTACACCAATTAAAGTAATAACCAAACCAACCATAAAAAACTCTACCAAATATATCATTATTCTAATTTGGTCTTTCACCAAAACCTGCGATTTGAAAAACCGCTGTTGTATTCAACTACTAAAACAACTTATTAATGACACTTAATATACGAAAACAACACCCCATTCTCAAAATTATTAATCACTCCTTCATTGATCTTCCAACCCCTTCAAACATCTCTGCCTGATGAAACTTTGGGTCATTACTAGGACTCTGCCTCATCATCCAAACCATCACAGGCCTCTTCCTAGCTATACATTACACTGCAGACATCATATCCGCATTTTCATCTATTGCCCACATCCACCGAGACGTCCAACACGGATGATTAATCCGTAACCTGCATGCTAATGGCGCATCCATATTCTTTATCTGCATTTACCTTCACATCGGACGTGGCCTATACTATGGTTCCTATATTTATACTGAAACCTGAAACATCGGAATTATTCTACTCCTCCTAGTAATAGCCACAGCCTTTATAGGCTACGTCCTACCCTGAGGACAAATATCCTTTTGAGGGGCCACCGTCATTACTAATCTCCTCTCTGCAATACCCTATGTAGGCTCAACCCTTGTAGAGTGAATTTGGGGTGGATTTGCAATCGATAACGCAACCCTAACTCGATTCTTCACCCTTCACTTTATACTTCCTTTTATCATTATGGGCACTTCAATAATTCATCTATTATTTCTTCATGAAACAGGCTCTAACAACCCAGCAGGCCTTAATTCTAATACAGATAAAATCCCATTCCATCCCTACTACTCCTACAAAGACCTTTTAGGTGCCCTTACCATACTACTAACCCTCCTCCTCCTAACTCTCTTTTCACCTAACCTCCTAGGAGACCCAGAAAATTTCTCCCCTGCAAACCCCCTGGTCACCCCTCCCCACATTAAACCAGAGTGATATTTCCTCTTCGCCTATGCAATCCTTCGTTCTATTCCTAATAAACTAGGCGGTGTCCTAGCCCTCCTCTTCTCAATCCTAGTCCTTCTAATTATACCCCTAACACACCTATCAAAACAACGCACTCTATCCTACCGCCCACTATCCCAAACACTTTTCTGACTTTTAATCTCAGACATTATCATCTTAACCTGAATTGGAGGCCAACCAGTAGAGCACCCATTTATTATTATTGGTCAACTAGCTTCTACATTTTACTTTTTAACTTTCCTTATTTTTATACCCACTATTGCCCTAATAGAAAACAAACTACTCAAATGATAATAATGCCCTAGTAGCTTAAACTGCCTAAAGCCCTGGTCTTGTAAACCAAAAATGAGAGATGCTCCTCCTAGGTCAATCAAAAGAGAGGGTTATAAACCCCCATCACCAGCCCCCAAAACCAGCATTTTCCTTAAACTATCTTTTGTACCTACCCCAGCCGCTAAATGCGGCTTTTTTGCCTCCAAACACACAACAAACAACTCAACTTTAACCTTCCATCCCCTACTTCATAGCACCTACCTCTTTTACCCCAAACCCAGCCGCTAAATGCGGCTTTTTTGCCTCCAAACACACAACAAACAACTCAACTTTAACCTTCCATCCCCTACTTACAAACAATTCAACTACCAAGCCACAAACAATGCGGCTTTTTTGCCTCCAAACACCAACAACACAAACTACCATCACACTTCAACCTTCCATTCAACTTTAACCACCTTTAACCAACCACACAAACTACCCCTAACACCTACTACACATGCTCTTTGCCAACACACAACAAACAACTCAACTTTAACCTTCCATCCCCTACTTCATAGCACCCTACAACCCAGCCGCTAAATGCGGCTTTTTTGCCTCCAAACACACAACAAACAACTCAACTTTAACCTTCCATCCCCTACTTCACAGCACCTACAACCCAGCCGCTAAATGCGGCTTTTTTGCCACACACAACAAACAACTCAACTTTAACCTTCCATCCCCTACTTCACAGCACCTACAACCCACCCTGCCCACTGCGGCCATTTTCCTACGCAACCTTCCACACAATGTCATTTTTACATGTGATGATTTAAATACTATTATGTATATAGTGCATTAACTGAATTACCCCATGAAAAATAATATATACATTATCCTATATATAAGACATAATATATATATGTATAATTATGCATTAATATATTTACCCCATGAATATCCATATATATACTATTAACTATATACATTACATAATACATATCTGTTTATAGTGCATACTATTATATACCATACGAGTATTATTTAGGTATTATATCCTATTTATCTGATTTAAGAACGTTATATATATATCGTGCATTACTGTACAAGCTCATGGATATCCATTAATCACTACCCTCCATAATCTTACATTCAGACATTACCTGAAATATTTCTCTTCAATACGACAGTGTATTTTATACTTGTTTATCTATTAATCTGGCTTCTCACGTGAGAATCATCAACCCTTGTCAGTAAGGCCCCCCTCCCTAGTATCACGTCCATAACTTGAGGTTGCACCACTTTCTCACCTTTTCCAAGGCCTCTGGTTGTTAGGTCAGGACCATTCTACTCTCCATCACCACTTTCTCACCTTTTCCAAGGCCTCTGGTTAATGGGTTAGTTACCCTCGTACCCTTGCTCATAGCATAACTGGTTTTCCTGGCGGCTGGTATTTTTTATTTCTCTCTTCCCTTCAGACCTCATCTCAAAGTGCTCCTACCGATCCGGTTTCTAGCCTGAACTAACAGTGCAATGGACTCCGCGCAAGCTACCTATATGGTATTATTCTTTTAATGCTTGGTAGACATATTTTTTAACACCAACGAATCAACCCTGAAAAAGTTCACAAAAATTTTAACAAATTTTAGCAAAACTTTTAAAAATTTTTCCCAAAACCTTCTAGCACAATTCCTTACCCACCCTTAACCGTGTCCCACGCTCATTACAAAAAAACAAAAAATTTAACAAAAAATATTCTAGAACAAATAATTTAAACACAACAATAAATTTAACCATATATATTAAAATTTAATTAAAATAAAATACATTTTTTTTATGGCAAACCCCCCTACCCCCCTAACAACAATTTTTCATATTTAATCAAATTTTTTTCTCGTCAAACCACTAAAACGAGATTCAACTAAACTGATCAATTGTCGGTTAATCACAGTCAACAATACACTCTACAAAGAATGAATGCAACTACAATTTTTTGTTTAAACCCTTGTTAAAATTTGATGAATCATCAAACTTTTTATCCTAAAATTATCTAACACACCTAACAAAACTTGTTAGTTTTTAATACAAAATATGTTAGCTTTGTTAGGATTGAACTACAAAGCATTTTTAACGATTTTATTATGTTTGTTTGGACCAAACTACATTTTCATTAAAAATTTTTTGCATCATATATACATATAAAAATTTGATGTACATGACAACTTTTATTATATATCTCACGTCGAGCTTA